TAATGGGATGCCCTAATGCGTTACAAAATTTCGCTTTAGCCAATGATCCAATCAGAGGAATAATCGGAACTATTGTATCGAGCTTCTTAGGAGCATTATTTATTACAAATGAATTTTCTAGCATTTGACTCGGCACCATTGAAGGATTTAGTGGCACATTTGAAAAATAACCCAAAAAGTCGAGGGAATGCTTGGATAATTGGTTTATATAGATCCTTCCTGGGTGAGACCATACATAAAAATGACATTGCCATAAACTGACAAGGTAATATTTCCATTTATTCATCAGAAGAGGCGTATCTTTTGAAGACAGAATTGATTTTCCTTGATATCTAACATAATGAATGAAAGGATCCTTGAGGAAGCATAGGATGCCCCGAAAATCATTAACAAAGACTTCGGCAAGATCCCCCATTTTTCTATGTAAATAGATTCGCTCAAAAAGGACTCCAGAAGATGTTAATCGTAAATGAGAAGATTGGTTACGGAGAAAAAGGAAAAGGGATTCGTATTCACATATATAAGAATTATATAAGAATAATAATAATCTTGAATTACTTTTTGAAAAAATAGAAATAGATTTATTTAGAATAAAAAGAATATTACCATTAGAATACTCATGAAGAAAGAACCGCAATAAATGTAAAGAGGAGGCTTCTTTCACCCGGTAGCGAAGGGTTTGAACCAAGATTTCTAGATGGATGGGGTAGGGTATTAGTACATCTGCCACATAATTTAAATGTGGGAATTTGTCCTCTAAAAAAGGAAATATTGAATGAATGGATCGTAAATTGTAAGATCTTATGATTTGTGCCCCTTCCAAAGAAGATATTAATCGTAGAGAATATGGGATTTCCGCAATGATTGAAAATCCTTCTGATATCATTTGAGAATACAAATTCTTGTTGTATCCCAAAAATCTATTTTGGTTAGAATCATTAGCGGAAATCATCAAATGATTCTGTTGATACATTCGCGTAATTAAACGTTTTACAATAAGTAAACTAGATTTATTATCATAAGCTAAATTTTCCAACAAAATCACTCTATTTAAACCATGATCATGAGCAAGTGCATAAATATACTCCCGAAAGATAAGTGGGTATAGGAAGTCATGTTGCCTAAATCTATCTAGTTCTAAATATCCTTGAAATTCCTCCATTTATTTTAAATTAGATTTGAACTTGAACCAGGGATAGGGGATTTCTTGGGGTATTAAATGACACATAGTACGATACAGTTAAAACAGGATATTATAGTAAGAAAAGACTAGATAGATACCCCGGAAACAGATAAGACTCATCAGCGGACTCTTTATCCTCTCCATCTAATTAAATAGGTTTATGTTCATTCTAGGATAACAAGATGGTTATAAATCCTTTATTTTTTCAACCCAATCGCTCTTTTGATTTTGGAAATTTGTAAAAAAAATATTTTTATCAATATACTGCTTTTTCTACACATTCATCCCCACACTCTAATGGAGAATATCTACGAATAATTAGGATTTATAAAAAAAATCGATAATCTAATCCACTTATGGTAAAAACATTTCCCGCATCAAGCACTAATATATTTTTAACGTTTAATTAGATCGGGTAATCATTCAAATTAAGAACAGAAGCTCGTTGCTTTTTTTATTTCCCTATAATTGGAGCCATGGGGCTCTATCCATTTATTCAATTAACCCAACTTTCAATTTATTTTTTTTTTTGCGCGTCAAGAATTCAAACACGATTTTGGATCGATCCGATAAGATAAGAATAAAATATTCTCAGAATTCTCCATTAATACGACATGCTGCTTTTTCCATTCCTTCCTTTCAGGGTCAGTCGCGGTCTTACAAACTCTACCGATGGTATTGACGAATCCGTTGCTTCATACAAATGTGTAAAAAATGCTAGTCGCACTTAAAAGCCGAGTACTCTACCGTTGAGTTAGCAACCCGAATCAAAATGTATAGATCTAATCGTAATCAAAAAAGAGATTGAATTTCACAACGCAATCAAAATATTAAATAATAAAAAATATTTCTAATCGATTCTGAACATAACATAAAAATGAACATATCAGATGCAAATACAATGACGTCTAAGATAAGAATATATATTAGGATAAAAATATAGATAAAATAAAAATTTATAGACTACCACATATTTTGTTCGTATGTTATCCATTTATTTTTATTTTTTATTTTTCTTTAATAAAAAAAAAATAAAGACTTCTTGTATCCCAGCAAATCCAATGAACCCACCATTTGAATAAAGTAAAATAAAAAACCAAGTCTATAGAACAGAGATAAATATATACATTTATTCACGATCGGATTATATTTGTTTGATATACTGTTGTCAATATAAAAGTTAATGTTGAGAAAAGAACATAATGTAGAAAACCATAAATTCAAATAAAAAATTATTCAATACTTTCTTATTAAATAAAAAATATAATTATAATATTTAATTACTATAACTATAAATAAATAGAAATTCAAAATAAAAAAAACTATTGAATTAGCACTACATATTTAATAAAGATAAATACAAAAAGGTATAGGCGTAAAAAAAATTCGGAGAGAAGTATAAAAAAATCTTGATTGGGTTTACGCAATCAATATAAGTAAAAAAAGTAAGCTTAAATCCCATGTTTTTTTTTATGAACAAATAAAATAAATAAAAAAAAGTTAAAGTTTCAACGAAAAAGAAACCATTATTGAATTAGCGATAATGTAAAATTTTATATTTATAGATCCAACTATTTCATTCATTTATTTCATCACTTGATCTTTTTTCTATCTATCTGTCTTATATGAATTTATCTCACTAAAATAAAAAGAAATTTTTGTCGTTATAGACGACGACATCTTATGGTAGTAATAATAAATTGAGTAGGAATAGAGCAAAAGAGGGGGGGTTGTATAGAAAGGGTTATACAAAGTTATATACAAGTCACCCCCCCCCCTTTTTTATTTATTGTATTTCATTAATTTAATTTAATCTGTTAATTAAGAGAAAGGTCCATAAAAACTCCCGCCTTCTTTGAAATGTCATGAACAGTTCCCGTAGGTTGAGCGCCCTTTTCAAGGAAATATAGAATAGCAGGAACATTTAAATAAGTTTGATTCTTTATCGGATCATAAAAACCCACTTTCCGAAGATCTCTTCCTTCTCTTCTGGATCGAACATCAATTGCAACGATTCGATAAACCGCCCATTGGGATAGATGTAGATGAATAATACCCCCCCTAGAAACGTATAAGAAGTTTTCTCCTCGTACGGCTCAAGAAAATTAGAAATTATGTCTATATATAGAATTTATAATTAATGTCAAATAGATCCATCAAATCATCAAATCAATTAAACTATGATTTAAGTACTTTTTCTTATTCTTGCCCGAAAAAGAAAAAAATCATTCGTATTCACATCCTCCTAACTCAAGTTGGATAACTCTCAAATAATCCAAAGGAAAACCTTTAGGCATTTCCTTTATTGAGCGGTCTTTAACCACACATTTTTTGTCTGTCTCCTTTATAATTTATTTTGATTCTTCATTATGATCTATTTTTTGAGACAACTGAAAACGGTATTTACTTGTTCCAGGATTCTTTATCGTTGCCTTGAATCGTTGGGTTTAGACATTACTTCGGTGATCTTTAATCATTTTTTAAAAATGGCAGCAACATACCATTTTTGCAATTTCTTTCTATCAAAGAATCATACAAATGGTTGATTCCCATGTGATACACTTTTGATCGAAAGAGTTTTACCAATTCCAATAAATTTTCGTTATGAATTTTAAACTTGTTAGAATTGGATCCTTTCGATTTCTATATCGAAAATATACTTACGAAGTTGTTTCAACTTATTAATTAACACTAACCCTAGATCCATGTCCCTAAAAAATGAATCAATACTTTTTACTCGAGCTCCATCATGATCATGTACTATTTACATCGCAACCCTCAAAAATGAGGTTTTTCCAGTGGAACAGAACAAACGATGTCGAGCCAAGAGCACCCTCATTCCTATATAATTAATATAAAAAAATGGTGGATGTAAGAATCCACAACCGACCATATCCTTCAAGTCGCACGTTGCTTTCTACCACATCGTTTTAAACGAAGTTTTACCATAACATTTATCTAGTAGGTTGCTGTAACCAGTATGTAATTGATTCAATTATGAAATCATGAATAATCATTGGTTCGGTCGATACATAGTAATCTATACTTTTATGAATGGGTAGTTTCTGAAGAAGTCTCAACAAGAATTCAATTTACCCCATATAATATATCTATTTTTTTTTTTTTAATTTCAATTTAATGGGGTGGGGAATAAAGACTGATGTAAGGGAGGATTGGGGTTGTTATTATTTTTGATAAATCATAATCGAAAGAAAAGAACTAGGAGATCCCCACCCCATATCTATCATATAGACTAAACAAATGTTTCTGAAAGTAATTATCGAAATAAAATAAAGTTTTCAATGAAATAGAACGATAACAAGACATACATATAAGCATTTCCTCATTTTCTGCGTAGTTTATTTGACCTGAAAAATTCAATAATCTTTCTGCAATTTTGTAATGTAATAAGGTAAAGTGAATAAGATAATAGATTTTGTCTCAATTGTTACATAGATTTACAATTATTCATTAGAATTAGAGAAACCACAAAATACTTAAAAACGAGGTTCAAAGAAAATACATATGTTATGTATGTAACTTGATTGTTTTTTAATGATACTCGGACAGACGCAGACATTGAAATTGATATTTTTTTTTTTCGTTGACGATTAACTCCTATCTACTCCGTCAATTCTATGAAGATGATGAATCATAAATCAAAAAAGAATCCTATATTATATGTAGTTTAGGGAGTGCTAGACTATTTTGTATAAATGCAAGTTAAAACAAGTCCAGATTAAGTCATTGCTCCTATTTTTTTTTTTACTTTAAACCAGTTAATCCTATTGATTATTGATTGAAGTTAATTAGTACCCCAATATCAAACGAACACCCGCGTTTATAATTTAGAAATCCACAGAAAATCAATAATCAGACTGCACCACCATTTAAAGTTAAAGTATAGGGAAAAAAGAAAGAGAGGCTTTCGCATTTATATTTAGAATGCATCATTGAAAATTCCAATGGATATAAGAAGTAAGGCTTTTTTTTATGAGTAACTAATTGAAATATGAAAGGTATGGACATAGAATGAAAAGCCCGTCCCCGGATCTTTTTTTTTATATTATAATCTTATATTATAATAAAAACTCTTTTCTTTTAATCTATGTTCCCATCTTACTTGGATACAAATAGATTCAATTACATCTGTGTATTATTTGGTGTTATTTGAACACGATTAAATTTGTGAAAAAGATATAATTCAGATAAGAATTAATCATTATAAGAAAAAAGAATCATATTCTATCCAATATTATTATACTCTTAATAAAAAAAAGGACAATCTTTTATTCTGATATAAAATCGGTATTATGATACGATATATATAATCTGATATGATATATATAATAGGGATGCTCTGGGACGGAAGGATTCGAACCTCCGAATACCGGGACCAAAACCCGTTGCCTTACCACTTGGCCACGCCCCATTTTATATTTATATTCGACATTAATAAACACTAATATTCTTATTAGTTGTTCGTCAATTATAGTCTAAATATCTATAGAATAGATTGTTACTAGGATTTTGATACATTTAGATATAGTAGATATAGAATTAAACGAAATTTATTGATCAAATTTATTGATCATTACATATAATTCAATTAAGATATTGTATGAAAGTATGATTTCTTCTATTCTCTTTTAATTTGAGAATTGAAGTATTTTTGGTTGAGTTAGTTCAAATCAAAGAAAAGTTTTTTGGTCTACCTTATTTTTTTTTTAATTTTTACTCATTTTTTTATATAACTTAAACTTAAAAAAAAAAAATAACATTATATTATTAAATTATTAATTTTATATTATTAATAACAATAACTCATATTAATAACTCAATCAAAATAAATACAATTATCTTCAAGAACAAAACAAAAAAACAAAACGTTTGTTATGCTTAATATCTTTAGTTTGATCTGTATCTGGTTTAATTCTACTCTTTCTTCAAATAGTTTTTTCTTCGCCAAATTGCCCGAAGCCTACGCTTTTTTGAATCCAATCGTAGATTTTATGCCAGTAATACCTGTGCTATTTTTTCTCTTAGCTTTTGTTTGGCAAGCTGCTGTAAGTTTTCGATGAGATTTTGAATACTGTCCTAGAAAAATTCATGATTTATTATAAAAAAAAGATTCTAACAATTGATAAGATCAGATAAGTCTTATAGTATAAAGCTTCAATTCAAATATTGAAATTCTTGTATCGCCACGATAAGTCTGGAGATCACCCCATTTGCTAATTCGGACCCTTTTTTTACATTGAAAGAACCTATTAGAGTCCCCCACAATTAGATATTGTGGGTATGCAAAAAATTTTGTTAATGAAAGACTTGACTCATATTACATTACAAAATTACAAATGAATTTATGAAAATTCTTTTCTATTTCTTCTATTTCTAGCTTTATAAAAACCATTTTTGGTGTCAAAATGAGGTATATGTGGTATAAAAATGGAGAATCTATTCTCTTTTTTTCCAAAAAAATGATCTTGGAGATTGTGTAATGCTTACTCTCAAACTATTTGTTTACACAGTAGTGATATTCTTTGTTTCTCTCTTTATCTTCGGATTCCTATCTAATGATCCAGGACGTAATCCTGGACGTGAAGAATAAAAAATAAAGTTTTTGTTTTCCTTGCTCGATTTTTAAATGTTCTTAGGATTTTATCTATTCCACATCTTTAACTATTAAATAAAAAAAAAAAGACTCGTCGAAATTGAAAGAGAAATAAGAAATACCACGTCATTAACAAAAGCGGAAAGAGAGGGATTCGAACCCTCGGTACGAAAAACCCGTACAACGGATTAGCAATCCGACGCTTTAGTCCACTCAGCCATCTCCCCCAATCGAAAAAGGATAATTACTATGTTACATTACACAAAAAGTAAGGTTTGAAAAAAGAGTCTTTCTTTCTTTTATACCTCTTAACATATAAAATATAAAAAATATTAAAAAATATAGAAATTAAAAGTAATTCCATTGAGATAAAGTAAGGGCTCGAAAGAGATATCTCCAATCTACTATTCCAATGAATATAAATTATAATTCTATAATTATATATTATAAGTAATAATAGTAATAATATATATTATAAGTAATAAATTATATATTACTACTATATAATTTAATATATAATAAAAGTACCTCTTTGATTTCGTCTCCAAGAGCTTTTTTTAATTCCACAGCCCGGCCTGGTCAGTACCTCGCTGGGCCTTTTTTGTTCCAATGAATCGTAGAAAAAATGATTTATTTGATTTGAAAAAAGGATACTTGTTATTGAAACAACAACAATCATAATAAAGACTATTTCGATTCCTAT